TCAAAAAGGGGGGTTCCTCCTTTTATCGTTGTATGTGAAAGACATGTATTCTTCAAAATAGATCATTCTTTTTAGTTATTATCTATACTTATTTCGTGTATGTGGATAATTTTTTTAATATACTCTTTTTAATATACATTGTTTTTTTACTTTAACATATAAATATATAATAAACATACAAATATATATAATACAAATATATTTATATATACATGTATATGTGATATATATATCACATATACGTATGTGCGTGCATCACACATCACATATATAAATGACATGAGGGAAAAAAAAATGGAAGAAAATAAGGGAAAATGAAAATTGATTAAGTCCAGAGTGCTATGTCCATAATTCAAAGTAAGGAGTATCATAAGATTTCCGATAAACATAAGTTTTTTTTATTGGATTTCAATCCAATCAATCAGTTACACAACAAGTTAGGTAATTACTCCCCTCCCAAAATGAACTAGAAAATCTAGGTATTTTTTTTTAATTCGAATATAGATACTATGATCCATATTTGAATAAAAAAAGTACTCTTTTTTTGGTCTAACTCTTTTTCCTTACTATTCTTTTTCTTTACTATATTTAGTATACTATATAATATATTTATTATACTATTATAGTATAATAAATATGTTTATTAATCACAAAAAAAAAATAAAAAAATCTACTAAATAATAGTAGTAAGAAAATTATTAAAAAATCTCATATTCCTTTAGTCTTTTCTTAGTTAAAATAACTACTAGGTAATCACCTTTACCTTTACATAGTTATTTGGTCATATTTTTTGACCAACCAATTGTCAATTTTTGAATATTTCAAATATCTGAAAAAAAATCAGAATAATTAAGAATCCCAATATTTGAGTTTTTTTCATATCTTTTTTTTTGTTGATTTCTTTTATTATTGTTCCTTTCTAAAAGGATAAAAAAGATAAGAATTGGTGAATCGAGAACAATTTGTAATTATAAGAAAAAAGAGTTTCTTTTCTTATGGAACATACATATCAATATGCGTGGATAATACCTTTTCTTCCACTTCCAGTTACTATGTCAATAGGATTTGGACTTCTACTTATTCCGACAGCAACAAAAAATATTCGTCGCATGTGGGCTTTTCCTAGTGTTTTACTCTTAAGTATAGCTATGGTGTTTTCAGCCAATCTGTCTATTCAACAAATAAATGGAAGTTTTATCTATCAATATCTATGGTCTTGGACCATCAATAATGATTTTTCCTTAGAGTTTGGATACTTGATCGATCCACTTACTTCTATTATGTCAATACTAATTACTACTGTTGGAATCATGGTTCTTATTTATAGTGACAAGTATATGTATCACGATCAAGGATATTTGAGATTTTTTGCTTATATGAGTTTTTTTAATACTTCTATGCTGGGATTAGTTACTAGTTCAAATTTGATACAAATTTATATTTTTTGGGAACTTGTGGGAATGTGTTCTTATTTATTAATAGGGTTTTGGTTCACACGACCAATTGCAGCAAGTGCTTGTCAAAAAGCTTTTGTAACTAATCGTGTAGGGGATTTTGGTTTATTGTTAGGAATCTTAGGTTTTTATTGGATAACGGGTAGTTTAGAATTTCGGTATTTGCTCGAAATAACTAATAACTTAATCCAGAATAATGGGGTCAATTCTTTATTTGCTACTTTGTGTGCTTCTTTATTATTCGTCGGTGCGGTTGCTAAATCCGCACAATTCCCCCTTCACGTATGGTTACCTGATGCTATGGAAGGACCCACTCCTATTTCGGCTCTTATACACGCTGCTACTATGGTAGCAGCAGGAATTTTTCTTGTGGCTCGGCTTCTTCCTCTTTTCATAGTCATACCTTATATAATGAATTTCATTTCTTTAATAGGTGTAATAACACTATTATTAGGGGCTACTTTGGCCCTTGCTCAAAGAGACATTAAAAAAAGCTTAGCCTATTCTACAATGTCTCAATTGGGTTATATTATGTTAGCTCTAGGTATAGGTTCTTATCGAGCTGCTTTATTCCATTTGATCACTCATGCCTATTCAAAAGCTTTATTGTTTTTGGGATCCGGATCTATTATTCATTCAATGGAACCTATTGTTGGATATTCACCAGATAAAAGTCAGAATATGGTTCTTATGGGTGGTTTAACAAGATATGTTCCAATTACAAGAACTACTTTTTTATTGGGTACACTTTCTCTTTGTGGTATTCCACCTCTTGCTTGTTTTTGGTCCAAAGATGACATTCTTAATGATAGTTGGTTGTATTCACCAATTTTCGCAGTAATAGCTTATTTCACAGCAGGATTAACCGCATTTTATATGTTTCGGGTATATTTACTTACCTTTGATGGGTATTTACGCATTCATTTTAAAAATTACAGTAGCACGAAAAATGGTTCATTCTATTCCATATCTCTATGGGGA